GAAAAACGACGAAAATCCTCCAAATAGGAAGTTTTAAATGTTTCTGTAGAACTACAAAATAAGAAAGATTCTAATTGGATTAGATTAATATCGCTAGATCGTTTATCAATCATTCATTGAATGATAAATAACTACAAGTGAGGGAGATACGCGATTTAAATAACGGAAAATCCAATATTTAAAAATAGTATCGAGAATAACAGGAAAAGTGGAAACAAGACCAGATATAATTTGATCATTATGAATAAACCCAAAATCTTTGTAGACCGAATCAATCATTAGTTCCCAACCGTGGGGCGAATGAAATCCGATACATAAATCGGTTAATAAAAGAATCAAAAAAGCTTTGACTGTATCACTTAAATTAGATAGGAATTCCTGAGCCCAAGAGTTAAGAATAACGAGCCCTTCATTCCCTAAAATAGAATAGCCACTTAGAATAATAAAACAGATTATATTTGTTGAGAAGTGCAAAATCGTATGGATACGACCTTCATTATGTATCTTGATTAATTGAATCGTTTCTTTGTGGATTCCTATAGGAAGCTTTTGTAGATCTGTCTCCGAATATTCTTTGATCATTTCTTCCAAAAAGAGGATTTCCTCCAATTCTATGAACTTTTCTAGAATACTTTTTTCTTGAATATCGTTCAAAAAAATTTTGGATTGACCAGCATTCGACCAACTAGTAACCCAAGATTCCATACTTTTAGTAAATAAGAGAGAAATCCACCAAGGTAAAAATACTATAGATGTAAAATACAAAAGAGGAGTGAAGGCTTTCTTTGTTGCCATTTATCACCTGTTAATTTTTAATTAACCCACTTCACTTCATGATTCTATGTGATCGAATATTTCTTTCAAACATGAGTTCTAGACAAGGTATCAAATCTATGAATCGATTTTATTTTTATTTGTTTGAATCGAGAAAGAATACATAAATAGACGCGGCTTCGAATTAAAATAAAGAAATAATCCAAAATTGTGTTTCCAAAAATCTCAATTCAGCAAATTCCAAACAAGTGCTTCCTTTTGATGAATGACCTAAAAAGTACTTTCTTTAACTTTAAGGAATGGATATTATTGAGATTTTGAGACGAAAGAACTCCCTTTCTATCAAAATCATTTGATATATGAAATGGATTGAATCTACTAGTTCAATTTCTTACTTGTTTCAGCAAATTCCAAACAAGTGCTTCCTTTTGATGAATGACCTAAAAAGTACTTTCTTTAACTTTAAGGAATGGATATTATTGAGATTTTGAGACGAAAGAACTCCCTTTCTATCAAAATCATTTGATATATGAAATGGATTGAATCTACTAGTTCAATTTCTTACTTGTTTCAATTGAGTTGCATGAATTTGGATACGCATAAAAAATCACAAAAAAGTTGTTTTGTTTTATGGTTGTTCTATATACGTCGACTTTGGCTGGACTGAACGTTCTAGCGAAACTTCAGTTATGGTATAGAGAAAAGAAGATTCTTGCATTTTTTCCCTCCTGCCGAGAAAGCATTCATTTTTCAGACCCCAGCTCTTTTTCTCAAAAGACTTCAATTGGTACGCGCAAGAAATAGGCCAATTCCGCGGCTTTTTTTTCAATTTCTCGCGGAGTTAAATTCTCATCAGTACGGGTCAACGGAATAGCCCCCCGGCCCCGGATGTCCATATAAAGGACACGGCGGGCATAAATACCCTCTTTAACTTCTATTCTAACGGATTGAATATCTTTTATAAGGAATCGGAGGAATATACGACGATTTTTTCCAGGAAATCCCCAACGAAAAATACACACCCTTCCTTCCCTTCTATCGAATCGATCATAACCACTACCTACATTCCAGGAAATGGTGCACCACAAATAGGAACTAATAAAGATACCCGCGATCCCGTAGAAAGACATCACGATCCCTTGCGGAACAAAAACGATTTGCTGAGGCGGAACAAAAGATATCAAATTTTTACCAAGATAACTGGAAGTTCCAACCAATAAGAATCCTAATGAACCTAAAAAAACGATAAGGGCCCAGCAAAAATTACTTAGTTTTCGAGACCCCGTTATAAGTTCTATCCATATATGTTCTGATCGCCAACTCATACTTGATCCGATTGCATTTTATTGGAATTGAGAGAATACCCCAAATGATTTTGACTTTACTTTGTTTCCGAAGAAACTTTCATCAACTAGCACCAGTTTAGTATGAACTAGCACTAGTTTGATGAGAACCTTTAGGAGTAATTCATCAAATTGTTTAGATCTAAAATAATACCATACCCTTGGTAGGATCCCAATATACATTATTGATATACATGTAGATCCACCAACTTTACATTTTCGGCATCGGGCGAGCCTGATCTATTTAAAACTAGCTAGAATTCATTTACCCATAGATCATTTTCTGCCGGCATAAGAGCTTTTTCTTTTATGTTCGGCGGAAATCACATGTTATACCATATTTCATTTCCCGCAATAAATATCTGTGTTATGCTACAAGTATAAGTTTCCAAAAAAACGGATAAGGTTGGGCCCCTCAGATCTAAACAATCTTGTTTTTTTGAACATGAAGAAATAAGGAAGCCATTGCAATTGCCGGAAATACTAGGCCTACTAAAGGCACAAAAATAGAGGGAAAATTAAAAGTTGTCATAAAATGGGTACCTCGATTTACTATTTGTATTTGCACCTGTTTTTTTATTAAATATCATATTTTATATTGATTATAATTAAGAATTGTAATTATTAGAATATTCGTAGATTGATTATTAATTAAGAATTGTAATTATTAGAAATTCGTAGTTATTATTAATTAATTCAATTTGAAAATTCTTATTCGATATATAAATATAAGTATCTACATATCTAATCTAAGTGATCCACTAAGTCGAAATAAGTTCAAGGAATGTAGAATTCAATAAATGAACTTATTCATCTATCTACACGAAAGATATATATGATAATCAAGTTGATTATTTTTATTCATTTCTTTGTGTTTTATTCTTGTCTTCTAATTTGATAATATTCTAATTTGATAATATAAAGTAATAAAGTTAAAGGGTTTCTTACAAATTCTCGAAAGATTTGTTAGAATGTGACACAACCGGAATTTTTATTTTTAGTGAAATGGGGTTTTCGGGAGATGGAGAAAGATACAAAACTGTATATCTATTTTTTTTATAATTGATTATAATTATATACGTAAGACGAAATTCGTTTTATTTGCCTAAATTCATAAAAGGAAAAAACGGCGCTTTTATCTTGTTGATGATGATAGAGACTTGTTAATCTTAATTAGTAATCTAGGTAAAAAAGAGCTATCCACTTGGTTGCTACAAATAAAATAATTGAACTTAGTGTACTCTACTTGATTGAGTTGTAATTCAAAGGAAAGAAAGCGTGGAACTTAAATAACTCAACCAGAACGCTTTTTAAAAGATTACGTGGTACGATTAGGTCGAATAAGCCCTTATGGAATAAATATTCAGCCGCTTGTGAATCTTCGGGTACTGTTTTATTCAATGTTTGTTCAATTCCTCTTTTACCCGAAAATGCAATGTAGGAATTTGGTTCGGCAATAATGATATCTCCCAACATACCAAAACTCGTGGTTATCCCACCAGTAGTAGGCGATGTAAGGATTGATACATATAATAACTTTTTATTTGATTGATAATCATATAAGGCAGATGATATTTTAGCCATTTGCATCAAGCTCAAACTTCCTTCTTGCACGCGCGCCCCTCCCGAAGCACACACTATAATAAGAGGTAGAAATTTATTGGTAGCGTACTCAATCAAACGGGTGGTTTTCTCCCCCACTGCGGCTCCCATACTACCCCCCATAAACCGAAAATCCACAACTCCAATAGCTGCGGGAATACCGTTTAGTTGACCTACGCCTGTTTGAACAGCTTTGGTTAATCCTGTCTTTTTTTGATAAAAATCAATAGGACTCCGATTGCTGCGGGAATACCGTTTAGTTGACCTACGCCTGTTTGAACAGCTTTGGTTAATCCTGTCATCAATAGGATCCCAAGTGCCGGGGTCGATCAAAACTTCGATTCTTTCTGAATTACTCATTTGAAAATGATATCCACATTGTTCACAAATTTTCATTTGTGATTTCAAAAATTTATTATAATTTAATGCATAACAATTTTCACATTGAACCCACAAATACTTGTATTTTTTAGTTGCGTCGAGATCGTTAGAGCTTTCTTTTAGAGTTAAATCACTACTCTTCGCGCGGGTTTGTATACTGGACCTACCGCTTTCACTACGAGTTCTACCTTTCTCAAAAACGCACTCGGAAATGTAACTGTCACTACTATCACTTACAATGGGCGTATCAACGCAGATTTGAGACTGAAGATAACTATCAATGCAACTAGTAATGTGATTATTCCAACTAGATTGAGTATCATACATGTAATGATTGTATAAGGAATCTTCACCCGTAGATCCACTATTTATATAACTAAAATTGCGATAACTAGGGAAAGAACTTTCTAGTTCACTCAGAAAAGAACGATTGTTCTCAATCTCAAAAATATGAGTTTCAATATCAACAAAATAGATAGAATAACTGTCTCCATTACTATCCCTAACTAAAAAAGTATCATCCGAGATGAAATTCCGAATGGCTTTGACGGCAAATAAATGACTGACATTACTGTAACTAGAATTGTTGCGATACTTCCAACTAGGGAAACTACAGGATATATAAAGAATATACCAATCTTCACTTTCCATAGGTTTAATTGTGGATCCAACAATAGACGTCGATTTTTTTATATCATACTTACGTTTTAACTCCTTCTTAAACACCATCGAATTAAACCAGCATCTTTCCATAGAGTTTGCTTGCCCCCTATTTGCATAAAAATACAACAGATGAATAGTCATTCGATCTACAATTCTAATTCTTTATTTGGATTTGAATATCTTATTTTACATCAGACTAAGCTACTAACAGGAAGTGTTAAAAAGGATTTTCTTTTG